ATCAGAGGACTAATTGGGACTAGGGTCTCGAATTTATTAATAGAAGTATCTATTAGAAATGAATTCTCTAGCATTTGAATCCTTACCACCGAAGTGTTTAGTCGTACACTTGAAAGATAGCCCAGAAAATATAAGGAATGATTGTATAATTGGTTTATATGGATCCTGTCCGGTAGAGACCACAAGTAAAAATAACATTGCCAAAAATGGACAAGGTGAGATTTCCATTTCTTCATCAGAAGATGAGTCCCCTTTGAAGCCAGAATGGATTTTCCTTGATATCTGACATAATGCATGAAGGGGTCCTTGAACAACCATAGGGTCTTCTGAAAATCATTACGAAGCACTACTACAAGATGTTCTATTTTTCCATAGAAATGTGTTCGCTCAAGAAAAGTTCCAGAGGATGTTGATCGTAAATGAGAAGATTGTTTACGGAGAAACACTAATACGGATTCACATTCATATACATGAGAATTATATAGTAACAAAAAGAATCTTTGATTCTCTTTTTTCAAAAGAGAAATGGATTTCTTTGGAGTAATGAGACTATTCGAATTACGATACTCGTGGAGAAAGAATCGCAATAAATGCAAAGAGGGGGCATCTTGTATCCAGCAGTGAAGGGTTTGAACCAAGATTTCCAGATGGATGGGATGAGGTATTAGTATATCTGACACATGATTTAAATGTGATAATTTGTCCTCGAAAAAGGGAAATATTGAATGAATAGATCGTAAATTATGAGATTTTGCTATTTCTTTTTCTTCTAGGGAAGATACTAATCGCAGCGAGAATGGAATTTCCATAATGACTGCAAAACCCTCTGATACCATTTGAAAATAAAAATTCTTGTTGTGCCCAACGAATCTATTTTCGTTGGAATCATTAACCGAAAGAATCAAATGATTCTGTTGATGCATTCGAGTAATTAAACGTTTCACAATTAGTGAACTGGATTTATTGTCATAACCGAAATTTTCCATAGGTTCGTAAAAAATCGATCCATTTAAACCATGATCATGAGCAAGTGCGTAGATATACTCCTGAAATAGAAGCGGATATAGGAAGTGTTGTTGCCTAGATCTATCTATTTCTAAATATCCTTGTAATTCCTCCATTTGAAATTATACAAAGGCACGGGGGATTTCTTGGGTTATCAAATGATACATAGTGCGATACGGTCAGAACAGGGTATATAGTAAGAAAAGAATAGATACCCCGGAGACGGGGAGTCCAATGAACGGATCCTCTCTCTTTCCATCCAATTTGTTTGTGTTCGTTATAGTTACAAGAGATGGTTAGAAATCCTTTATTTTTGCAACCCGATCGCTCTTTTGACTTTGGAAGAAATTCTCTTTATCAGTATACCGTTTCTTCTACACATTCGTCTCCACTCCATAATAGAGAAAGAATAGTTAATAGTTAGGATTCATGAAAAAAAAAGGAATCGATGATCCACTCACAGGAGAACCCTTTCCCGCATCAGGCACTAATCTATTTTTAACGTCTAATTAGATCGGGTAATCATTCGAATTATGAACCGAGCTCGTTGCTTTTGGTTTCCTTATAATTGGAGCCATTGGGGCTCTATCCATTTATTCACTCGACCAAACTGTGAATTGATTTGGTACCGTTCCAAGAATCAAAACAAGATTTTCTACCGACCCAGGAAGTATTCTCAGAGTTCTCCATTGATACGACATGCTGTTTTTTCCATTCATTCCCTTTCAGGATCAGTCGTGGTCTTACAAACCATACCAATGGTATGGACGAATCTGTTGCTTCATCCAAATGTGTAAAAGATCCTAGCCGCACTTAAAAGCCGAGTACTCTACCGTTGAGTTAGCAACCCGTATAAATATGGTGTGTAGATACGATCGGAATAAAAAAAAAAAATAAATAAATAAAGAGATTGGATTGCCCTACCCCATCAAAACATTGAACTAGCAACAAATCTAAAAGAAACATTTGATGATCAATTATGAACATCAAAATGTTCAGATCAGATTCAAATACAACGGATTCACGGATAAATATAGATAGATGTAAAAATTTGTGGACCCTCCTGTTTTGATCATTTTTTTTTTTTTCATTATCTTAAGAAGATACTTCTTGTGTCACAGCGAATCCGGCGAACCTAGTGAAGTAAAGAAACAAACTTATGGGACGTAGATAAATAGATCTATTTATCCACGATCGAATTATATTTGATCGATACACCATTGTCAATATAAATTGAATTTTGAGAAAAAAAAAAATGAAATAAAGAAAATAAAGACTTGTGTTGGATTGGCACTACATAGATAAGAAATGAAGTGTGTGGGGGGGAATAAATAAAGAAGAAGTAGGAAAAAAATCTCTGGTTTTCAATAGAAGTACAAACAATAGCAAGATTGATCCCTTATTTATTCGTAGAGTCCCAACGAAAACCATCTGATTGATGGCAATCCCCTCAATTGCCAGTTATTTCACTCAATCTTTTTTTTCTATTTCATAAATTTTATTTCGTTTGATTAATTCGAAGTTCCTTAAATACTTCCGCCTTCTTTGAAATATCGTGAACAGTTCCTGTAGGTTGAGCGCCTTTTTCAAGGAAATATAGAATAGCAGGAACATTTGAATAAGTTTGGTTCTTTATCGGATCGTAAAAACCCACTTTACGAAGATCTCTTCCTTCTCTTCGGGATCGAACATCAATTGCAACGATTCGATAGATGGCTCATTGGGATAGATATAGATGAACAATGCCCCCCCTAGAAACGTATAGGAGGTTTTCTCCTCGTACGGCTCGAGAAAGAATGATTCGAATTTATGTATTGTATATAGTGGCAAATGGATCCATAAAATCATCAATTAGATTAGGATTTGAGTCGTTTTTTTTTGGAAGGAATAAAAAAAAAAAAAAGAAATCTCATTCGTACTCATAACTCAAGTTGGGGTAATTCTCAAAGAGCTCGAAGGGAAATCCTTAGACATTTATTGAGCCGTCTCTAACCTCTTTTGTTTGTCTCGTCTAGAATCGATTTTCCTTTCTCATTCTGATCTAGTTATTGAGACAATTGAAAGTGGCATTTCCTTGTTCCGGTATCCTTTATCTTTGCTTTGAATCATTGGGTTTAGACATTACTTCGGTGATCCTTAATTGTTTCAAAATGGCAGCAACATACCTTTTGTTCTTTCTATTGAAGAATCATACAAATGGTTGATTCCCCTGTGATACACTTTTGATCGAAATAGTTTTACCAATTCCGACAAATTTTCCTTTTTTGCTTTTTTATTTGAAACTTGTTCGAATTTGCGATTTCTATATCGAAGATATACTTACGAAGTTGTTCCAACTTATTGACTGGCACTAACCCTAGATCCTTCCCTCTGATAAATGAATCAAGAATTTATGCTCGAGCTCCATCATGTACTATTTACAACCCCCCCCAATGGGGTCCTGGTGGCACAGAACAAACTATGTCGAGCCAAGAGCATCTTCATTGATATATAAAAAAATGGTGGATGCAAGAATCCACAGCCGATCATGTCCTTCAAGTCGCACGTTGCTTTCTACCACATCGTTTCAAACGAAGTTTTACCATAACATTCCTCTAATTTGGACCGGTATGGAATTGATTCAATATGGAATCATGAATAGTCATTGGCTCCATCGGTGCATAGTAGTCCATACTTTATTTTTATATATGTATGAATAGGTATTTCTCTGGGGAAATCTCAGCAAAAAGCCAAATTAACCCATATTTTGTTATAGGAATGAAACACATTTATAAAAAACACGAAGAAATGAGTTGCTTAACACTTATTTATTTACATCTACATCTTCAACATATTGTTATATTGTTCGGGACGATCAATCATGAAAGATCCAATTCCAATTCTTTCTCGAACAACTAAACTAAAGACGAGTCTTTAATTCGATTACCAATACTGGAACAAAATAAAATGAGTCATTAACCAAATAAGCTATTCTAATGACCCGGAAAAGTCTCAAGTGACTCGATAGGATAGATTCACCAATCTCACACTTCTTCGAATAGCGAGGATTTATAAGGTAAGGAATCATAAAAAATAAAATGGTTTCAAGAATTTCCTACTTCGACATCATTATCATTACTATAAATAAGTTTTCCTGTAAAGACTGAATTTCATTTGATCTCTAAATCAATCAAATCAACAAGTCGGCACAATCACAACGAGTAACTAAAAAGTTTAGCAGATATCTCATTGATTAAAGAGACGCGAATTCGATCATCATAAGAGAAATCCATGTTTCTTTTCCAATTGAATCATCAATGATTTAAATCAGATGGATGGGTCGAGAAAAAAATCCAATTTAGTTGTTTTCATGGGGATGGATAGAAAAGAGCTCATGGAAGATAAGATTAAGGTCGCTATTCTTTCATCTGATTGAGAAAATCCAAATCGTAGGAGTATGACCTTTCCGTATCCATCAGATACACCGAACAATTGTCACCGGGGGTCATCGTGTATATTTAAGAGATCACAAATCTTTTTCACCGAAACCGAAATACCGGTGTCACTGAAATAGAACAATAAAACTACATATGGGCATGGTTCATTTTCTACGGATTTTGCTTTATTTCAGGTTCAGAAATTTTTCCATTTCCATAAAGATAAACTAAAGTGAATGGAATCTATGAATCCCCCCCCCCCCATCGTTACATTGATTTCCAATTATTCATTGGAGCCTGATGCAAAATAAAAGCAATTAAGTCCAAAGAAAATACATCTGTTCCGTATTGAACTTTATTGTTTGTTAATGAGATCCAGATGACACAGATATTGATTGAAATTGATACCTTCCTTTGCTAATTAACTCGTATCTACACGAATTCTATGGGGATCATGAATCATACTCAAAGCCAATCAAAAAAAGATCCTCTTATGGGATGCTATACCATCTTGTATAGGTACAAAGTCGAATGGGTCCAGATTAATTCGTTGTTTCTATTTTATTTTTATTTTGACCCACCCCAGTCTTAGGAGCTTTAATCCCAGTGATGGAATTAGTACCAAGAACTCCTCCTGTTTAGAATTCAGGATCCACATAAAATTAGTCATTTACCCCTATTTACTTTACCTTTCTTCCGCATGTCGACTCAGAATGCATCATGTGGGAATCCAAATTTGATAAATAGGGGGCATAAAGTTTCTCTAAATGACTAACTAACTTCAATATGAATATGAGCGGGGGGGAGACGGGCATACGCTGAATGGCCGCCCAATCTTTTTTTTTTTTTGAATGGAACTTTGATCTTTGTTCCCATCCTACCTATATCAAAAAGATATTTATTTCCATCCACGTGTCATTGACACTCGATTCTGTTTTTGTTTGTGAGAAACAGAAAGAGGATGGAAAGGTAGGATATGATTCTTCTCTGAATCATTAGAAATCAGAAAGAAAGATTGGATCACATTGTATCCAACATTACACTCTTAAACAGAGGATTGTTAAAGAAAAGAGCACAATCTTTGTTCTGATAGAATCGGTCTGGGACGGAAGGATTCGAACCTCCGAGTAACGGGACCAAAACCCGTTGCCTTACCGCTTGGCCACGCCCCATTGAGATTTCTATTTGACACTAATAACACTAATATGGATATTGGTTGTTCGTCAATTCCAGCCCAAATATCTATGGAATAGGTTGTTGCTAGGATTCGACACGTGTAGATGTAGAATCAAAAGAAATCCATTGATCATTATCTATAATTCAATTAAGATATTGTATGAAAGTATGATTCCTTCTATTCTCATTTGAGAATTGAAGGATTTTTGATTGGGGGAGTTCAAAGAAAAAGAAGGATTTTTTGTTTGGCCTATCTTCTCTTCTTTCTTCATTTTTCCCCAACTCACTAATAATGAAATTCTCCACAAGAGCGAAATTTTTGTTATGCTTAATATCTTTAGTTTGATCTGTATCTGTATTAATTCTGCCCTTCATTCGAGTAGCTTTTTCTTCGCCAAATTACCCGAGGCTTATGCTTTTTTCAATCCAATCGTAGATGTTATGCCAGTCATACCTGTACTCTTTTTTCTCTTAGCCCTTGTTTGGCAAGCTGCTGTAAGTTTTCGATGAGATCTTTAATACTGTCCTAGAAACATTCATGATTGATTCGCTAAAAAAGGAAGAATTCTATTCTAACAATTGATAAGATCAGATAAGTCTTACATTATGAACTCTCGATTCAAACATTGAAATTCTTTTGGATAGCCGCGATGAATCTGGATCACCTCATTTTCTCATTCTGACTTTCCGGAGGTCAAAGACCTTATGTATGGTCCCTCACAATACCTAATTGTGGGTATGAAAGATCATTTTGGTAACGAAGGAATCAGAATCTTATTACAAATGAATTCCTGCAAATTCCTTTCTTTTCTAGAAACCACTCCATTTCTTGGTGTCAAAATGGGATATGTGGTACAAAAATAGAGAATCTATTCCCTTATTTCCCCCAAAAATGATCTTGGAGATTGTGTAATGCTTACTCTCAAACTCTTCGTTTACACAGTAGTGATATTCTTTGTTTCTCTCTTCATCTTCGGATTCCTATCTAATGATCCAGGACGTAATCCTGGACGCGAGGAATAAAATAAAAAAATCAGAAGTTTTTCGTTGCTTGATTTCTGAATTTTCTTATGATTTTCTCTATTCCATACATTTAACTAAGATAACAAGGGCTCGAGATTTTTTCGAATTCGAAAGATAACTCTCAAGTGATCAGAGGGAACGGAGAGAGAGGGATTCGAACCCTCGGTACGAATAACTCGTACAACGGATTAGCAATCCGTCGCTTTAGTCCACTCAGCCATCTCTCCCAATTACAAAAGGATAATTCATATGTGACGCGTGAAGTAAAGATTGATAAAAGTCTTTCTTTATCTTTCTTTTCTTTATTCTATATATATACGAATTTTATCAGCAATTGCATTTAGATAAGGATTCGAAACAGATATCTCCAATAGAAAGAGTACCTCTTTGATTTCGTACGAAAGGTTCTTTTATTCCCCCGGCCTGGCCAGTACCTATACCTAGCCAGGCCATTCCTTTTTTGTTCCAATGAATCATAGATCAAATGATTTATCTGATTTGAAAACGAAAATACTTGTTATTGAAGCAGCAAGAAGGGCTATTTCCATTCCTATGACAGGAGTGTCATTTCTTATTATTCTTTGTTTTTCCTTTTATCGATTGACTTACTTTACTGGAATAAAAAAAAATGGAGCTATGGATTCTTGCACAATTCAACTTATTTTTATGTTCCGACTTCAATGGCTCTTTCGGGCCGGGACTGTCAGTAACGATTCCCCCAGCAAAAGAAAAGATATAACTTGTTATTTAAATGAACCTTCTTCTCCTATTTCATTAAGTCCCCCGTCGGAACACGTCAGCACTCACTCCAATTTTCATGATTCTGATCCTATCTTGATTACGTCTCACTCCCTTGTTCGACAAATGGTCCATTCGTATA